AGCTCTTTTTAAGGCTTGTTGAAAAACTTGTTGTTGGACCTGATTAATTGCTCTTTGTTGTTCAAAGAAAATAGTTTCATTTTTCAAATTTTCTAATCGTTTCAAACTATCTAAAGTAGCATTAATCAAATTTACTTTTTCCCGTTCTATCTCAGAGTATCCATTCGTTCGATACTCATCTGCTTCCATTTCCACTTTCCGTAATCGAGCCCGGGCTCTTTCGAACTGCTCAATGGTTCCTCTACGTAATTCTTCTGAATTTCGAATAGTACTCAAGATCTTCTGTTTTCGCTTATCTAATAAATCATTTAATGAAAGTAGATTATTTTTCCATTCATTTCACAACTAGAATATCTCTTCCCGAACCAAACATGAATCTTTCGATTCATTTGGCTCTCACGCTCAATTGTTTCTTTTCTTTGATGGGCATTCCCATTCCCATATCTTTGAATAGAATGAGCCTATCCTCTCTTTTCTGTTCGTATTCAAAGATCTTGAAACTGATCTATTTTAGGAGGACTCTTCAGACCAGACAAAAAATAAAAAATTGTCAGCAAAGTTGTTTATTTATTTGTTATTTATTTACAACTTCTTTCAAAAAAAAAAAAGATTTGAAAGAAAAAATTAGATGAAAATTCTAATAGAATTGAAGAGAATTATGAACTTCATTTTAGAATGAGATTTCCATTTTTTTTTTTATCCAAAAAATTCCAAAAATTTCTCTATTTTCTATAATAAATAGGTCGTCGATTCGGCAGTGGATAAAAAAAAGGGGAGGGTAAGATACCCATCTTTCTAGTAAATGGTTCAAATCATTTTATCCATATGAGTGTTCTACATCGGATAAATTCCAATTATTCCTTTTTTATCATTTTAAAAACCATTTCGGTACTAACGTAGCAGTAGAAAGAATACCATGCTATGCTGTGCCTGGACTTCAAATAATTTATCTTTAACCATGTAAAAGACTTCAATATTATTGGTTGATAGAGAATCAAAGTTGATTTACCAATTAATCACGAAATGCTATGGTTCTTACATATGATTTCTGAATGAAATCCAATTCGAAAGTAATTCGTCGAGATTGTACACCTTTTTTCTATTTCTGTCTTCTTTTTTATAGCAGAAATAGAAAGAAAGTGAAGCCGGTGAAACCCAACCTATTTTTGAAATACACAACTCGCACACACTCCCTTTCCAAAAAAAATCAATACACCCAGCACTACGCTTAGATTTATTGGATTTGTTGCTAAAATATCAGTATTAAACTCGAAACTTCCAACGGATGCCCGGTGCCCCGCGGAAACAAAAGAATCGGTTATATTTCTCATATGCTCCTCTCTTATAGATAGGACTAACAAAGAACAGAGTTCTTTTTGTATCACTCCACTCGACCCCTTTTTTTTACATTTTTCTTCTACGATGAAGAAAAAATTAAACAAAAGGATTTGCAAATAAAAGAGCTAATGCCACGACCAGTCCATAAATTGTTAAAGCTTCCATAAAGGCCAGACTAAGCAATAAAGTACCTCGTATTTTACCCTCTGCTTCTGGTTGTCTCGCAATACCTTCTACAGCTTGGCCCGCAGCAGTACCTTGACCAACCCCAGGTCCAATAGAAGCAAGCCCTACAGCCAATCCAGCAGCAATAACAGAAGCAGCGGAAATCAGTGGATTCATGGTAAGTTCCTCGCAAAAAAAAGAAATGGTTAATGATACAACCAACTAAGAAATTAGTACTTAGCTTTATCTACTTCTTGTTCTACTTCTACTTTGACTATTTACTTTACTACACTTATTTGTTTTTTTCTTTTGATTGATCTTTATCATTAAAATGGATCGAGTCAAAATAGCTAAAAATTCAAAAGGAAAATCCTAATTGTCAGAACTACTTCGATATACCGTTTTTAGTTTCTACCCATGATAGAGTTTTATGTAAAGAAATATTGAGTCATTGCGTTTTCTTGCTTACAATTCACAATCACAATCACAGACAAAATAGAAAAAGGACTAATATTGGAATCCTTCTAAATGGAGCGGGCTAGAAAAAAAGATAGGGATAATTCCTATCTAACTAGTAAATAACATATACCTTTTTTCTTCCATAACGTAAATTACCTGCAATTTGTATTCTATTCCATCGTATTCTGGAACCATTTTTCGAAACATACACAAGGATTGATACTCATAGGCATTACATATATTACATATATGTAGTAGGACCTTTTTCTCTTTCAAATTTTGCAATATCATCTATCTTTCTTCATTCTTCATATATACATAGATATCTATGTATATATGTATATATTTGTATATATTTGCATTTTCTTCTCCACCCCAGTAAATTATATTGAACCTCGTATTACTGAAATTGGGATAAGCTTCATAAAAGACTATTTTGAAAGTTAGTCAATGATGACCCTCCATGGATTCCCCTATATAAGCTGCAGCCAAAGTTGCAAAAATAAGAGCTTGAATACCACTTGTAAATAATCCAAGAAACATGACGGGTATAGGAACTACTGAAGGCACTAAAGAAACAAGAACAACTACTACTAATTCATCAGCCAATATATTCCCGAAAAGTCGAAAACTCAGAGATAAAGGTTTTGTAAAATCTTCTAGGATATTAATTGGTAAAAGTATTGGAGTTGGTTGAATGTATTTCCCAAAATATCCCAATCCTTTTTTGCGAAGACCCGCATAGAAATATGCCGCTGACGTGGGTAAAGCTAAAGCAACAGTAGTATTTATATCATTCGTGGGCGCAGCTAACTCCCCATGAGGTAACTTTATAATTTTCCAAGGTAAAAGAGCACCTGACCAGTTAGAAACAAAAATAAATAGGAACATCGTTCCAATAAATGAAACCCAAGGACCATACTCATCTCCAATCTGAGTTTTGCTCAAATCTCGAATAAATTCAAGAACATATTCGAAGAAATTCTGGCCGTCGGTCGGAATGGTTTGTGGATTCCGAACAACTATGATGACTGAACCTAATAAGATAGCAATTACAACCCAAGAAGTGATAAGTACTTGGGCATGAATTTGTAAACCTCCTATTTGCCAATATAAATGTTGGCCCACTTCTACACCTGATATATCGTAAAACCCTTTGAGTGTTTTAATGGAACATGGTATAACATTCATATTGTCCTCTAACAGAAATCAAACTTCAAAAAAGGAATTATTTTTATTCAACCATCTCTTTCTCAATACATTTACGTTCATTCATGAATTTCAGTTATGAATCGTATATTTAGGATACCTGGAAATCACCTCAAAAAATACCAATCATTTTCTCTTTTTTATTCGATATTATTCAATATTCAAAACCACTCCAAAAAAGCAAACAAAAAAAAAAAAAAAAATAGTAACAATCAAATAAAGTTCACCAAAAACGAACTAATTGGATTCTCAATTAGAAAATAATCAACCCTTTTTTATATAACTAGAACGGCCCTCACAAATTGCAGATACTAATTTGGTAAGAATCAATCGAATCGAAGATATAGCATCATCGTTGGCCGGAATAGAAATATCTGCAAGATCTGGGTCACAATTTGTATCAATTAAACAAATTGTAGGAATACCCAAAATGACACATTCTCGAAGAACCATATATTCTTCTTGCTGATCAACGATAATTACAATATCGGGCAATCCCTTCATATATTTGATCCCACCCAGATATGTTTGCAAGGTAGATAACTTTCTCTTCAACATTGCTGCATCTCCTTTAGGAAGACGATTGAGTTTTCCCATCTTTTGTTCTGCTCTTAAGTCCCTGAACTTCTGAAGTCTTGTTTCTGTAGTAGACCAATTTGTTAACATACCCCCAAGCCATTTTTTATTAACATAATGACATCGAGCCCTTATTGCTGCTGATGCTACTAAATCCGCTGCTTTCTTTTTGGTGCCAACGATTAAGAATTTTTTCCCCCTACTTGCTGCATCAAAAACTAAATCGCAGGCTTCTGATAAAAAACGAGCAGTTAGAATAAGATTTGTAATATGAATACCTTTACGCTTTGCAGAAATGTAAGGAGCCATTCTAGGATTCCATTTCTTAGTACCATGACCAAAATGAACTCCTGCTTCCATCATTTCTTCCAAATTGATGTTCCAATATCGTCTTTCCATTTTACCACACTTTCTCTTTGTTTTGTTTTTTTTTTTTCAAAGAGATTCAGTACCCTGTGAAATAAATAATTGTTCCGACGGAACCTTCTACCAGGATTGACCATTGATCTACAACCCAAACCTTCAATTTCATTTCATTCTTTATTTTTTATTTCATTGATTACCAAATACATAATCGGAACAGAGAGTTCAAGTTAAAAAAAAAGAACCTCTTGTTAAGAATTACTAAATTACATTACGTAAATGATTGGTTTGATGTCTCATGGGAATTGTTTGGGCCGCAAGAACAAAATAATTCTCTATGGTGTAACAAAATATCTCTCATTTCCAACTCGAATATATTCTTCCTTTTTATTTTCAAATGAATGTTTTTGTCTTGCTTTAAACGATGTACTAATTTTTTGAACCCGGTACCTACCGGTATAATCCCCCCCAGAACAACGTTCTCTTTCAGGCCTTTCAACCAATCAATACGACCTCGTAGAGCAGCTTTTGCTAAAACTCGAGCAGTTTCTTGAAAACTAGCTTCGGATATGAAACTTTGAGTATTCAGAGATGATTTTGTGATTCCCAATAAGATTGCCCGATAACAGATTGCTTCGTCCAAAATACGTCCTGCTCGCTCTGCTCGCAACAATCCAATTAATTCCCCAGGTGAAAAAACATTAGACATTCCATCTTCTGAAACCAACACTTTTGATGTTACTTGACGTACAATAATTTCTATATGTCTATTATGGATCTGTACCCCCTGGGATCGATAAACTTTTTGGATCTTATTAACCAAAGAGATACGACTTTGGGTTATGGTTAATTCAGCTCCAATCAAGAACCCCCAGGGGGTCCCAAGAATCTTTCGGATACGTTCGTCCCAACCTTCAACTCTCCTTTCGAGGTTCATCGATATTGAATCAATTGAACGAACTTCTAAGATTTGTTCCACTTTTGGAAGACCTTGCGTTATGTCACCGGATCTCGATTTTTCATATATAAATGTAATTAATGTATCTCCTTCATAAAAGGTTTCCCCATAATGGCCATGAACAGTTGCTCCTGGAGTGACCAAATAAGGCTTAGCTGATCTTATAACTAAAGAGTCAACATGAACAATAAAAATTTGACCAGATTTTTTTATGCTTGATCCGTATTTAAATAGACATACATTTTCACAAAGGAATTGTCCAAGGTTAATTATTGTCCGTCCCTCTTCAGAATAATCGTGATGGAGAAAACACCAATTCAAATGGAATGAATTCCAAATGATGTTACTGCATGGATCGGGATTATAAATCCTCCTATTTTCATCTAGGAAAAAAGATTGAAATGGAAGTACTTTGAAAATCTGTTGAAAATTGTCAAGTGACAAATATTTCTTTAAAAAGACTTGATTAGAAGTTCTTAAATAGTAAGATGAACAAAAAGTCACTATTTTAGGCACAATAGTACCTAAGGGACCCAACAAATCCCTAATTGGAATTATGGGATCCGCTTCTTTTGTCGCATTATTATATCTCGAAGTATTGAAGAGGCCCATTCGAAAACAATTAGATGATGACAAAATTAGGAAAGATTTGCATTCCTTATTTTGATTCAACAACGTACCAAGAGTTCCCCCCCGATGTTGGGGAAATGATTGAATCTTCGCCTTGGAATCAAAAGGATTGATATGGGTACGATCTAATCCACTATTGGAAATCAATCCTGAACCTGCCGTATCATACCTTTTTACGGTATACAAAATAGTGGACTTTACTAACTCAATTCGGAGGAAATCACGAAACAGATCTTTTGCCCTTATTTCAACAAAAAAAGCATGAATCTTTTCTTCTATAGAACTCTTTTTTTCTTGGTCCCACTTCAATACTAAGCAAGCTCGAACTAATTGAATACTTGTGTGAGAAATTCCTCGAATTGACTTACCATTTCCATAAAGTATATAATTGACAATTCGAAGTTGGACATTATCCTTTTCCTGCAAGAGATCCTGAGAGAAAAGTGTTGCTAAATTTATCCCATCAGCTATTTCATATGTGATTACGGGCCGAACCAAAACAAAATGTTTTTTTTTTGTAGGTGCAATCCGTTGGACATATATCCAATTTTTAAATTTTTTTGATCCTTTAGAATTTTTTTTTTCCATTCCTGGTGGTATCAAAATACCGCCGTGCTTAGATATTTTATCCATCTCTCCAGGAAAATGAATATCTCCAGAAAAAATTTTCAATTCCATACTTTTTTTTTTTCTCTCTACTCGGACTAATCCGCCTACCCTACTTCTTGTATTTAAATTGAAAGCAAGTCGTGTATCTACTCCAACGATACTATTGTTTCGGACCATTATGGGCGAAGATCCGGGTAAGATATGCACTTCCTCGGGAATAAAAAAAAATTGATCTACTTTCATTTGCATTTGATATTTCGGACTAAACTCTTTTGTTCCTCGATACTCAATCAAATCCTCTTTTTTTACCATTGAATCTACTTCGACAATCCCATATTTAGTAATTCCCGAACTGCTTCTTCTGTATCGCGGATCATCAAAATAAGCAAGAATACTATTTTGACGTAAAATACCATTTCTAGGTATTTTCATCGAAATACCAAAACAGGGTATTAGTTTATTTTCTCGTTCTTGATCATATTGTAAGGGAATCACGAATCTATTTCTTCGCTTTTTCGCCAAGGAATCATCGTAATTATCTTGACGAATAAAAGTAGAAGGATCTATGAGATTCCAATGAACATGAGATATGGTTCTATAAAATTTTGAATAGTCAATAATTTCCCTATCTTTTTTACCAAAAGTATCCAACAATTTATGTCTGACTTGATCATTAGTAAGTGAGAGATCAAAGATATATCTTTCTTCAACAGAAAGAGAGTTAGCATTCATTTGATCTTGATCCTTGTGGAGTGAAAAAGACACTATATTGGATCTGCATAGACTTCCTGCTAATATCCATAAATGACTCGTTTTTGGTAATAGATGAACATTACTATATGGATATTCGGGCGCATGATAGCCATCAGTACTCCAGTGCATTTCTCCTTCTGACTCAGAATAAATATGTTTTCGAACCCTCTCTTTAAAATGAAAAGTGGACGTTCCGGCACGAATCTCGGCAATTACTTGTTCTGATTCTACATATTGATCATTTTGAACTAAAATCAAACTCTTTGTTGGAATATTCACATTATGTAGAATATCTCGACTCTCAATAGTTATATACAAGTCTATAAAACATAAAAAAGCAGGATACCCATGACGGGTACGTGTGGGATGAACCAAATCCTCATCAAATTTTATTTTTCCATTAGAGGGAGCTCGTACATGTTTGGCAGTACCGCCTGTGA